TTATGAGGGGTAAATTTTTAATTACCATCTTCAAATTCAAAGTTTGAAATTTTTTAAACTACCTCATATTGAGTTGGTTGATTAGTCTAGTTATAAAGATTTTTATTTTGAAAATAAACGAGCAGTGATAATTTCATTGATCAACTTGTTGAAGTGCCTGAAATGAAAGGGCCATTTTGATGGGATGGTTATGGATGAATTTCCCTTCAATTATTCGGTGATTTTTTTCTTCTAATCATAAGGATATTGGTATGATGTATTTAATTTTTGGAATGTGGAGAGGATTATTAGGTTATGGGATAAGGGTAGTAATTCGTACGGAGTTAGGGGAAAGAGGTTCGTTGATTAGAGATTCTCATATTTTTAATGTGTTTGTTACAGCTCATGCTTTTTTAATAATTTTTTTTATAGTTATACCGATTATAATTGGGGGTTTTGCAAATTGATTAGTTCCTGTGATAGTAGGGGCTGTTGATATGATTTTTCCTCGGATGAATAATATAAGGTTTTGGCTTCTTCCTCCATCATTAGTTTTATTATTAATAAGGAGGGTTATTGATAATGGGGTAGGAACTGGGTGGACGGTTTATCCTCCACTTTCAAGATTTGTTGGTCAACCAGGAAGGGCAGTGGATTATGCTATTTTCTCTCTTCATTTAGCTGGGGTTAGGTCAATTATAGGGGCAATTAATTTTATTTGCACTATTTTAAATATGTGAAGATTTCCGAAGAAGTGGGATTTGGTTCCGTTGTTTTGTTGATCGGTTTTAATTACTGCATTTCTTTTACTTCTTTCTCTTCCAGTATTGGCAGGAGCAATTACTATGCTTTTGTTTGATCGGAATATTAATACTTCATTTTTTGATCCGTCGGGAGGAGGGGATCCTGTCTTGTATCAACATTTGTTTTGATTTTTTGGTCATCCGGAGGTATATATTTTAATTCTTCCTGGATTTGGTTTAATTTCTCATATGTTAAGGGATAATAGTGGAAAAATAGAGGTTTTTGGATCATTAGGAATGATTTATGCAATAGTAGCAATTGGAGTGTTAGGATTTATTGTTTGGGCTCATCATATGTTTACTGTTGGTTTGGATGTAGATAGGCGGGCATACTTTACTTCGGCTACTATAGTAATTGCTGTTCCTACTGGAGTAAAAGTGTTTAGATGAATGGCTACTTTGTTTGGAAGACGAGTAAAATGAAGTCCTTCGGAATTATGAGGAATTGGATTTATTTTCTTGTTCACTGTTGGGGGTTTAACTGGAGTAGTTCTTGCTAATTCCTCTTTAGATATTATTCTTCATGATACATATTATGTGGTTGCTCATTTTCATTATGTTCTTTCTATAGGAGCTGTATTTGCTGTATTTGGAGGATTTATTCATTGGTTTCCAGTAATTTTTGGAGTAAAAATAGAGTCTGTGTATTTAAAAGTTCAGTTTTTTTGTACGTTTGTGGGGGTAAACCTAACTTTCTTCCCTCAACATTTTCTTGGGTTAATGGGAATACCTCGGCGTTATTCTGATTATCCAGATATGTTTTATTCATGGAATTTTATTTCTTCAATAGGATCACAAATTACTTTGGTTGGAGTTTCATTGTTTTTCTTTTGTTTAATTGAGGGGTTTTTTAGAAAACGAAGAGTGTTATTTTCGTATTCTAGGTCTTTAGAGTGAATGATTGGGTATCCTCCAAATTCTCATTCTTTTGAAATAGGAGTTCAAATTGTAGAATAAAAAATTAAGTAATTTTTAATGTATTCAAGTTTAATAAGGAAGAGGGAGGGATTATTATTTAGGGTAAAGGGGGCGTTGTATAATGTTCCTATTCCTTCGAGGATTTCTTATTTTTGGAATTTTGGATCTCTTCTTGGGGTTTGTTTAATAATCCAATTAGTTTCTGGGATTTTTCTTTCTTTTCATTATTCTCCTACTATTGAGGAGGCGTTTTCTAGAGTAGTGATGATTGTTGATGATGTTCCGTTTGGATGAATATTTCGAAGAATTCATGCTAATGGGGCTTCGTTTTTTTTTTTTTGTGTTTATTTACACATTGGTCGGGGTTTATATTTTAGGAGATATAAGTTTAAGTCTGTTTGAATGAGAGGTGTTTTAATCTTCTTTCTTTTAATAGGGACGGCATTTATTGGATATGTTCTCCCATGAGGTCAAATATCTTTGTGGGGGGCAACAGTTATTACTAGTCTTTTATCTGCTATTCCTTATATTGGGGGGTTTTTAGTTGAATGGGTTTGGGGGGGATTCTCTGTTAGAGGACCGACTCTTCATCGTTTTTTTTCTCTTCATTATCTTCTTCCTTTGATTTTATCAGTCTTTGTTTTTTTTCATGTTTTTCTTCTTCATAGGAAAGGGAGGTCTAATCCTATGGGTGTGAGTTTAGATTCAGATAAGGTATTTTTTGTTCCTTATTTTTTTTCTGTTGATTTAGTAGGAATTTTTTTTTTTTTTTTTTTTTTTTTTTTTTTTTTTTTTTTTTTTTTTTTTTTTTTATTTTTTTTTTTTTTTTTTTTTTTTTTTATGTTTGTTTTTGTTTTTCATGATGTATTAATAGATCCTGATAATTTTATTCCTGCAAATCCAATATCTACTCCTCCTCATATTCAACCAGAGTGATATTTTTTGTTTGCCTATACTATTCTTCGTTCTGTTCCTTCTAAGTTAGGAGGGGTAGTGGCTTTGGTTTTTTCTATTTTATTTCTGGTTTTTCTTCCATTTATTTCTTTATCTAAATCTTTGAAGATTCGAACAGGGTGAGAGTATAAATTTTTGGTGATTGTTTTGTTTATAGTATTTTTTTTGTTAACATGAATTGGTTCTATACCTGTAGAATATCCTTATGAGTTAGTTGGTAAGGTATTATCTGTTTTTTATTTTTTTGTTTTAATATTGATTGGGATATTAGGATAAAATAAATTGTTTTAAGTTATTTGGGACTAAGGGGAGTTTGGTTTGGTCAATTGTTCAATATTCTTTTTTTTTGCAAGATAGGTGAGGTCCTTTAATAAGTCATATTTCTGGTTTTCATGATCATGTAATAGTTGTCGTTTTAATAATTTTAACTGTGGTTGTATATATTAATATGGTAGTTTTTTTTTTTCCTTGTTATAGTCGGTATATAAAAAGAAGGGAGGGTTTAGAAACTTTGTGAACTATTCTTCCTTGTATGGTATTAGCTTCTTTAGCTGCTCCTTCTTTGATAACTTTGTATTTGTCTGATGAGTTAAGTAATCCTGTTGTGACTTTGAAGGTTATTGGGCATCAATGGTACTGGTCTTATGAATATGAGGATTTGTCTTCTTCTTCTTTTGATTCGTATATAATTCCTACTTGTGATTTGTTGAAAGGAGATTTTCGTCTTCTTGAAGTAGATAAGAGGGTAAAAGTTCCTTTGAATAGGGAGAGTCGGGTTTTTGTGACATCTTCTGATGTGATTCATTCTTGGACTGTTCCGTGTTTAGGGGTTAAGGTTGATGCTATTCCGGGACGGTTGAATCAGTTGAGTTTGTATCCTTCTCGAGTGGGTTTAGCTTATGGACAATGTTCGGAAATTTGTGGTTCAATGCATTCCTTTATACCGATTTGTTTAGAGGTGGTTCCTCAAGAGGAGTTTTTTCGATGATTATGGTCTAGTTAAAAGTGTTTAGTGTTCCTTTTTAGTATATTGAGAGTAGTATATTTAACTTCGGATTAAGTGGATCCTGTGGAGGGGAAAAGGAAAAGGGAGGTTTTTTAGTTTAATTTAAAAATTTTAATTTTGTAAATTAATGATGTATGTTTTACAAAAACCAATTAAAGTGGAATTAATTTGTTTAATTGAGGTAGTAGAAGTTTTATTAATGGTTTTATTAAGAGTAGCTTTTTTTTCTTTGTATGAGCGTAAGTTGATAGGGTTAGTGCAGGGTCGAAAAGGTCCAAATAAAGTGGGGGTGGGGGGGATTCTTCAACCATTTGCTGATGCTATAAAATTAATTAGGAAAAACGAATATGCTCCTAGGAAGGTAATTAAATTTATCTATGCTGTTTCTCCTATAATTTCATTTTTTATTTCGTTGGTTTTTTGAATTATATATCCTGTGATTTGGAATTTTTTTTCCTTAAATTTAAGGATTGTTTTTCTTTTAGTTTTGTTTAGAGTTTCGGTATATGGGTTTATTCTTTCTGGGTGATTTAGTTCTTCTAAATATGCTAATATTGGGTGTGCTCGGGCTTTAGCTCAGTCTATTTCTTATGAGGTTGGATTAACTTTGAGGATTATCTTTTTTTGTTTATTTTTTTCTTGTATTTCTTTGTCAGAGATTTTAGAGGTTCAAGAGTTTTTTTTTTTTTTTCCTTTTTTTTTTTTATTTGTTTTTATATTGATGATTTTTTTTGCTGAGACAAATCGTTCTCCTTTTGATTTAGCGGAGGGAGAGAGTGAATTAGTAAGAGGGTTTTGTGTAGAGTATGGGGGGATAAGGTATACTTTAATTTTTTTAGGGGAGAATTTATCTGTTTTGTTTGTTAGAATTTTGTTAAGAGTTTTTTTTTTTAGAGGGTCGTTTTTTTTTTTTATAATTATGGTGAGGCTTTTTGTTTTTGTTCGTTCTACTTTACCTCGATTTCGGTATGATAAATTGATGTCTATATTTTGGATTGAAGTATTGCCTTTACAATTGTTCTTTTCAGTTCTTTTTCTTATTTTGGTTTAAATGTTTACTAAAACCAAAGGGAGAGGTGTTTTGTTGTTACCAAAATTATTGACTATAAATGTCTAGTAAAATTGTTGTTTTGTATTATTCTAAGAAAAAGATACTTCACTTTCTATGAAGAGATATATAATTGATATATACAAAATCAGGAAATAGTTTAAGTTAAAATTTTGGTTTTGGGGACTAAGGATTTGGAAAGTCTGATTTTCTGAATGCCACAAATAATACCGATTTATTGGTTTTTTGTTTGTTTGATAGTAAATTTATTTATTTATTTTTTTCTTAGCTTTCATTATTTTAATTTTCTTGTTTTTTCTCATTCTGAAAAAGTTTGTTTTAAAAGTGTTGGAAAAGTGAGGTTTATTAGTAATAAGTAAATATGGTTTGTGGATTGTTTTCTTCGTTTGATCCTTCTTATATAGAATTATATGGGTATGAATCATTACCGTTAAAATGGTTGATGAGATTTGTGCTGGTTTTTTTTTTTTGTAAGTGACGAGTTTGGGTTTCTGTTTCTGGAGTTGATTTATTTGATAAAGAAATAGTGAAGTTTTTTTTTGATCTTTTAAAACAATCTATAGGAGGGTTTATGAAGATTGGACTGGTCTTATATAGTGTTTTTTTTTTTTTTTTCTTTTCTAATTTGCTAGGATTAGTTCCTTATGTATTTACTCTTTCTTCCCATTTGTGTGTAAATTTGAGTGTTTCTTTAGTTTTGTGGCTAGGAGGGGTGGTTTATTCGATAAAGAAATCTATGGATTTGTTTCTTTCTCATATAGTTCCTTTAGGTTCTCCTGTATTTCTTCTTCCTTTATTGGTTTTAATTGAAACTATTAGGACGTTGATCCGTCCGTTAACTTTGGCTGTTCGGTTGATGGCTAATGTGATAGCGGGCCATTTAATTATAAGGTTGGTTGGAGGTTTTAGATCAAGACTGGGTTTAGTATCTATTTTTCCCATGTTTATTGAGTTGGGATTTTTGTTTTTTGAAATGTGTGTGGCTGTTGTTCAGGCTTATGTTTTTAGCAGGTTAATAGTGATATATTTAGCTGAGGGTGAATAGATATAAAGGTGGGGAAGAAATAGTTTAAAAAAAAATGTCTTATTTACGCTAAGAGGATTTCTTTATGAGTTTCTTTTATTTTGTGGGTTTGGGTTTTTTTTTTTCCTTTTTTTATTGGATTATTTGGTTTTGTTGGGGGATTATTTTTTTTAAAGAGGATTTATCTTTTGAGATGGGAAATTACTGTTTTTCGGGAGAGAAATTTTGAAATATTGTTAGTTGTTGATTCATTTTCTATAATTTTTTTGTTTACTGTAGGAATGGTTAGGAGATTTGTTTTACTTTATTCTAATTATTATATGATGGGAAGATTGTTTAAAAAGAAGTTTATTTTAGTAATGATGATTTTTATTCTTTCTATATTTGTTTTAAGGTTAAGTGGAGATTTATTTTGGGTAATGATTGGATGAGATGGATTGGGATTTTCTTCTATGTGTTTGATTTTTTTTTTTCAAAATTGGAAGAGGTTTAATAGTTCAATGGTAACTTTTATTTCTAATCGAATTGGGGATTTTTTGATTATCTCTTTTTTTTGTTTTTCTATTTTATTTAATGGGAGATTATTTTTTGAGAATTATGTTTCCTCTTCTTTTTTAGGATTGTTTTTGTGTTTTGGTGCTTTGAGAAAGAGTGCTCAAGTTCCATTTTCGGCTTGACTTCCTTTGGCAATAGCTGCTCCAACTCCTGTTTCTTCTTTGGTTCATTCTTCTACTTTAGTTACGGCAGGGGTTTTTTTATTAATTCGTTTTAAGAGTTTTCTTTGTGAGAAATTATTTAGAGTAATTTTTTTGGTTAGCTTTATTACTATTTTTTTAGCTGGGATAAGATCAGTGGGGGAATATGATTTAAAAAAGGTTATTGCTTTGTCAACTCTTTCTCATATTGGATTAATAATAATGTTTGTGGGGATGGAGAGATTTATTTCTGCAAAGATTCATTTAGTAATTCATGCCTTTTTTAAGTCTCTTTTGTTTATAATTTCTGGATTTATTATTCATGAAAATAATAATTTTCAGGATATTCGTTTTATTTCTATAAGTTCGAGAAATTATTTTTTTTCAATAACTTTTCTTCTTTCAACTTTTAGGATGATAGGAGCACCATTTTTTTCTGGATTTTTTTCGAAAGAAATTCTTTTAGGATGAGTATATGAAAGGACGGTTAGAATGGTAAGAGTAGTATTATTTTTTTTTTCCGTTTCTTTAACTTGTTCATATTCGATTCGTCTGTTATTTTATTTTTTTTTTCCTTATTTTTCTTTTTCTTTCATAATTCCAAGGAGTGAGTATCCTTCTAAGATGTTTTTTTTTATAAGGGTTGTTTCTTCTTTCTTAGCAGGAGTGATGGTGTTTGTTCTAATTGGGAAGGAGGAAAGAGAGATTTCTTTTACTGTATTTTCTTCTTTTCAGAAAGTGGGGTTATTAGTAAGGATTGTTATTGGATTATTAATTGGGGGGGTGTTTTCTTTTTTTTTTTCTTTATTAAATAGGAAGGTGTTGAAAGTATGTCAAAATATATGGATGATTAGGAGAATAAATTATATACCACAAAAATTAGTTTTTAATGTTTCTTCTTTTTTTTTTTTAAAAAGGGATGTTAAGTTTTTAGATTATTTTACTTTTTTTAGAGGAAGGACTTTTTCTTTTTTGTCGAAGTTTTGCATAAAAAGTTTATATTTAAATCCATTTATTTATTTAAAGGTTTGTTGTTTTTTAGGGTTGAGAATTTTTTTTTTTATTTAATTTTCTCCATTGGCAGAATAGTGCACTAGACTTAGGATTTAGATATGTAAATTTTGATTTTACATGGGGAAATAGGAAAGTTTAAGTCTGGATTTCATCCGTTTCATGTAGTAGATTTAAGGCCCTGACCATTGGTAATGTCATTGTCTGTTTTCTCGTTAGTATTGAATTTATATCATTTTTTGAACTTATCTGGAAGGGTGGTATGGATAATTGAGAGATTTTTTTCTTCAATTTTAGTAAGAGCTTTGTGGTGACGGGACGTAATTCGAGAAAGAACTTTTCAAGGACATCATTCTGAGGAAGTTCAAAAGGGATTGGTTCTTGGAGTGCTTTTATTTATCTGTTCAGAAGTAATGTTTTTTTTTTCTTTTTTTTTTGGGTTTCTTTTTTCTGCTTTATGTCCAGATATTGAGATTGGAGAGAGATGACCTCCTTTGGGGATTGAACCACTAAATTTTATGATGGTTCCATTAATGAACACTTTAATTCTTTTATCTAGGGGAGTGTCAATTACTTGATCCCATCATTCTATTATAGAAGGGGATTGAAAGAATTCTCTTTTTGGGATGGTTATTACAGTATTTCTTGGATTTGTGTTTTCTTTTCTTCAATATGAAGAATATTTTTCTTGTTCATTTACGATAGCAGATAGAGTATATGGATCTTTTTTTTTTCTAATAACGGGATTTCATGGGATTCATGTAATTGTAGGAGTTTTGTTTATTATAGTAAGGTTATTTCGAATCTTAGTTGGGCATTTTTCAAAAAGTCATCACTTTGGATTTGAAGCTGCTGCTTGGTATTGGCATTTTGTTGATGTAGTTTGGTTGTTCTTGTTTGTAACTGTATATTGATGAGGAAGATAAAATTTTAGTGGTTGGTTTGAAACAAATTTTGAGTAGTTTCATTTGTTTATTAGGATAATTTATTTTTTTTTAATCAGGATTTTTTTTTTCTTTTCAAATGAAGAAAAGGTAATACTGTGTGTTGTTTTTTTGTTTTATGTTTTTTTTTTATCAATAAATGGGGATGTTCATGGGGGGGGGATGTTGCTTGACGATCTTTCTTTTTCTATAGTTTTTTTAACTTTAATTTTAATGATAATTGTATTTATAAGAGTAGAGAGAGGAAAAAAGAAGCATTTTTTCTTAAGTTTAAGAATGTCTATTGTGGTAATATACTTTTTAGTGAAGAATATTTTTTCTTTTTTTATTCTTTTTGAGTTTAGATTGTTACCAATTTTCTTTCTTATTTCCTTCTGAGGGATTCAGCCAGAGCGATTGATAGCAGTAAAGTTTATAATAGTTTATACGTTGGTTGCTTCATCTCCACTTCTTTTTTTTTTTATTTTCTTGTCTTCAAAGGGGTCAAATTTAATATATTTAAATGAGAATTTTTTTGATTCCTCAAGAAAGTGAGGATATTTAGTTTTTCTTTCTTTATTAGCTTTTTGAGTGAAAATTCCTTTATTCTTTTTTCATTCTTGACTTCCTAAAGCTCATGTTGAGGCTTCTTTAGAAGGATCAATAATTTTAGCTGGGGTGATATTGAAGGTCGGGATATATGGAATGATTCGGGTTCTTTCATTTTTTTCTTATTCTATATTAAAACAAGTAATTGCTTTATTTTTTTGTATTGGATTAATTGGTTCGTTAGTAAGAGTAATAGTGGCGATTTCTAGAGATGATATAAAAATGTCGGTTGCTTTTTCTTCAATCAGGCATATAAATTTTTGTGTGGCTAGATTAGCTAGGATGAAAATTTCTTCAATTGAAAGATGAATTATAGTTATAATTTCTCATGGGTTGAGGTCGCCAATAATATTCTTTTTGGTTACTAAGATTTATAAGTGTTCTGGATCTCGAAGAATATTAATTTCTAAAGGTCTGGTTTCAAAATTTCCTTTTTTTCAGTTTATTAGTTTTATTATTTGAGGAATAAATGTTTCTGTTCCTCCGTCATTATCGTTTTTAGGGGAAGTAAGAATGATTTTTTCTATTTATTCTACTTATTCATGAAGAATAATAGTGGTGTTGTTCTATTTTGTTTTTTCGTCTTTTTTTAGGATGTTTAATTATGGGATTCAGAGCCATTCTAGAGTTGGAATGCCTTGAAAGAAAAGAATTTCATTAATAGCATTTTCCATTTCCGTTATTTTTTCAGGCTTTTTTTTTTTTTTTTTTTTTTTTTTTTTTTTTTTTTTTTTTTTTTTTTTTTTTTTTTTTTTTTTTTTTTTTTTTTTTTTTTTTTTTTTTTTTTTTTTTTTTTTTTTTTTTTTTTTTTTTTTTTTTTTTTTTTTTTTTTTTTTTTTTTTTTTTTTTTTTTTTTTTTTTTTTTTTTTTTTTGATTTGTTTTACTAATGAATTTTTGAGGGTGGTGGTGGGGGGTTGGATGGATAAATTGAAGGGTGGGAAATGTGAATTGAAGGGGTCAATATAGCAAATATATTTAGTGCGAAAGATTTAAAATCTTTAGGAAGATGGGTAGTCTTGTTGACATGCTAGATTAGCTTATATAATTGGAAAGTGTGACTTTGAAGGTGTTAAGAAGGATGTAGGGTTCATCTAGCAGTTGGAAGGGAATTAATATCAAAGTTTGTTTATGGGTTGATGTTTTCTTTTTTATTTATTAGTTTGTTTTTTTGGTGGTTTTCTTTGTCGAGGAGATTGTCTTTATTGATGGTGTTAGTTTTTTCTGTGATTAGAACGTTGAGTTTTTCTTTTTTTTTAGAGTTTAAGGTCCCGTTGTTTATAGTGGTTTTAACTCTTAGAGGGGGTCTGTTTGTGTTGGTTTCTTTTGTAATCATGTTTTTTCCTGATGATTATAAGTTTGGGGTAACTTATGCGAAAAAAATCTTTTATTCTTGTTTATTAATAATAATATTAGGGATGTCGATGTCTTTTTTTCGAAGGGGAGATTTGTTAAGAGGGGAGGGATTGGTTGTTGGTGGGTTTAAGGTTTGGGGAAGATTTATTATGGTTTATTTTTTTTTTATTTTATTACTTTTTTTGTTTTTATTTGTAGTTAATAGGGTGGTAAATCTTAGAACTGGGAGGATGTTTTCTGATAAGAAAAAGGCGAAATTGAAGAAGTAATATGGTTTATTTGATTTATAAATGAATTTAAGTTTTGATAAGTTATATTTGTATGAAGAAAGTAATTTTTTCTTTATTAGTTTGTTCGAAGAAGGATTGGGCTTAATTACAGAAATGGATGAAAAATATAGAAGAAGAAGATTTGTTTAATTGTACCTTTTGTATCAGGGTGGGAGGATAAAAGTTCATTATTATGAAGCTTCCCGAAAGGAAAGGATTTATTTCTGTTTTATTTTTTCAGTTGCAATTGGATTTTAAAATCAGAAATGGAAATGAGAAGTTTTTCGTCTTTCGTATATCTGGTTTCTTTGTTAGTTGTTTTCAAACAAGGATAAGAAGTGGAGGATAAATTTACTCTTAGACAAATTCTTAGAGGGATAATCTTCTAGGGTGAAAATGATCTGTTTTGGAATTATCTTTGGTGGAAGTTGATTTAATAGGTCAATGAAGAAATTTTTTGATTTATTGGTGGAGGAATTTAGAATGACGAAGAATTTTAATAAAATTAAGATTTTGAGATTAATATCTTTCAATTAGTAGAATAGTGGAAAATTTCCTTTAGGAACTCGGCAAAAGAATTGGATCCTGCCTGTTTAATAAAAACATCTCCTCAATTTGATTATTTGAGGTATTGCCTGCTCAATGCGAAAGTAAATAGCCGCAGTATTTTGACTGTGCAAAGGTAGCATAATAAATTGGCCTTTAATTGGGGTCTAGGATGAATGGCTTGACAAGGATTTAACTGTCTTAGGGAGAAATGTTTTGAAATTTAATTGTTTGTAAAAATGCAGACATGTGAGAGAGGGACGAGAAGACCCTATAGATCTTAAAAAAGTTTTTAATTAAATTTTGATTGGAAATTTTTTTTATTTGGGGAAAATCCTGAAATGTATTAAAACTTCGGTTAATAAAAAAATTTAATAATTAATTTTTGATCCATTTGTAGAGTGAAAAAATGAAAAAGTTACCTTAGGGATAACAGGACAATGATTGTCTTAGAGGCCTTATTTAAGACAACGTTTGTTACCTCGATGTTGAATTAAGTTATCTAATTAAAGGAGAAATTTCTATAGTTGGTCTGTTCGACCATTAAAAACTTACATGATTTGAGTTTAGACCGACGTAAGTCAGGTCAGATTCTATCTTCTCTTTAGTTTATTTCTTTTTGTACGAAAGGATCAAAGAAATTATTAGTAGAAAATATTTTATAAAGGTTGAATTTTGGGTGGGGGTAATAAGATTATGGAATTTAAACGTTTGCAGTTCAATTGCAAGAAAGTCTTTGTGGACTTATCCCAGTGGATGAAGGTTATTTTTAGAAGGTTGAGAATCTCTAAAATGTTTGAAATTTTCTGTTTTTATTTATGATGTTTTTTAGAGTTGTGGTAACATTAAGTTCTTCCAGGTGATTAGTATGTTGAATAATAATGGAAGTGTCTTCTTTTTTTTTTATTCCGATTATTTATGGGTTGTGATCTCTTAGATCTGCTGTTTCTAGAATAAAGTATTTTTTTGTTCAATCCATTGGTTCATCCGTTTTCCTTTTTTCTATCTTATGAGATTCTGTTCCTTTTGGAGGATGGGAGTGGGTAAGAGAAGAAAAGGAGATAGGAGTAATTACTTGTTTGAGGATGATATTTAAATTAGGGGTATTTCCTTTTATAGGATGAATAGTTCAGATTAGGGAGAATTTGTCATGAAGGAAGTTTTTTTTGTTATCTTCAATTCAGGAAGTAATTCCATTATTAATAATTTCTAAATTTGGGAGAAGAGAGGGGATTATTTTTTTTTTTGTTTGTTTAGGGATGTTTGTTTTAGTAATATTTTGTTTTTCCAGTTATTCGATTCACTGGATAATAATAGTAAGATCGTTATTTAATGTTAGTTGAATAGTTGTAGCTGCTTTATTAAGGAAAGAAAGATTGATTTTCTTTTTTTTTGTTTATTTTAGAATATTATATGTTTTTTTTTGGGTATTAGATGAAATTGTTTCGATTGGAAGGATAACAACATTATCAAGGTTTTCTGTTTTTAAAGGGGGGAAGACTGTGTTTCTTTTTTTTGTTTTTATAATAATAGGAATTCCTCCATTAGGAAATTTTCTTGGGAAGGTAGAAGTGTTAACTAGGATAATTTCTGAGGATATAATTTGAATAAGGGTTTATTTTGTGTTTATATCTAGTGTTTTTATATTTTTGTACTTAAAGATTTCTTTATCTATTTCTATAAGAATGAAGGGGGGGGAGGCAAAATTAAAGGTTCCTTATTTAAAAGCTATTATAATAGGATTCTTGTTTTTATTTTTTTTGATTTGAATGTTTTAAAAAATTTTGACCCTTAAAGCTTTCGAGAAGCATTGAATTTTTAATTCGAGGAGATTATAGAAATAATAATTGAGGGTACGTTGAGGGGAATATTAGTTTATGAAAAATATTATACTGTAAATATGAAGATGGGTAGTTCTTATGTTCCAATGGTGAAGTATTTTAATAAAAATTTTAAATTGCAAATTTAAAGATGGCTAGGAGGGTCCTTTGCTTTAGGTTATGTACTTATAGTTTAATGAAAAACTTTGAATTGTGGAGTCAAGAATGAGAGAGTTTTCTTTAAGTATATAGTATTAATAATGTATTTTGGGGTTAAATATTTAAATTTCTTTTGCAATGAAGTTTTTGGCTTATAGTGGCCGACCTTTTTTGTTTCTTTATTATAAGTTAAGTAAGATTAATTTCCAATTAATTAGTCCTAGTAAGAAGAGGAAGAAATACTATGGTTGTAATATGGGTAATTTTTGCGAGTAGTGGGTATTGCAATTATCTTCTTTTTAAGTTTTATTAGAAGAATGTTTTGTGTAAATGAAAAAACAGGAATAAATTTGGAAATGTATGAATGTGGAATTGAGCCGATTCAAGAAGATAAAGCTCCGTTTTGTATACATTTTTTTTTAGTTGGGGTGTTGTTTCTTTTATTTGATGTTGAGTTGATTGTTTGTATTCCTATAGTATGGATGAGTGTGTATGAAAAGGTTTGAGGATTATTATGATTTGTGTTCTTTTTTATTATTTTTGTTGGGTTAGTTTTAGAAATAGTAATGGGGACGTTTGATTGAAAAGAGTAATAGTTGTTATTTAGATTATTTTAAATTATTCAATTGTCAATTGGAAGAAGCTTGGAGAGAGCAATAGCATGGAATAGGATTGGTTCGTGAGTTGACTTCTAATCAAATCTCATTTTGGTTCGATTCCAGATTGTTCCTATTAGGGTATTTTATTCAGTTGGCTTTTTTTTGGGGGTTTTAAAAGCTTGTTCTTCTAATAGGTTTGTAATGATTTTAATTTCTTTTGAAATAATAACATTAACAACTTTTTTGATAATGTTGTCTAAAGTGTGAATTTTATATAATATTCATTTTTTCACTTCTTTATTAGTTTTTTCTGTAATGGAAGGGGTTTTGGGGGTGTCTATTTTGGTGATATTATTTTCTAATTCTAAGATTTTTTGTGAGGGGGTATGGATAAGAAAATATCAGTAAGTTAAAGTTATATTGGAAAGAGTATGCTATAGGTTTAAGCTTTTAGATTCATGATCTGACGAAGAATGAAATATTCCTCTTTCAGAGTCTTTTGTTTTAGGATGATTCACTTGGTAAGTTTAGCCGTCCTTATACAAATAAGAGTGAGTTTGATAAAAATTTTGTAAAGATTAGAATTATGATAACTTATGAGGTCGTAGGGTTAAATATACATGGATTGAATGTAATCTATTCGATAGAAAGAGTTGTGCCAGCACTAGCGGTTAGACATCCGTCGGATATCAAGAAAATAAAGTCGGTTCACATTCATTTACTAAATTTATTTTTATATTCGGTAAAATGATTATTAAATAAAGAGAGTAGGTTAGATTGTGGAAATTAGTTTAAGCATGGGGTAGAGACCAGGATTAGATACCCTGTTATTCTTTAGAATAGGAATATAGTGAGCAGATTAAGTGTGGAAAAGTAAAAAACATGGCGGTTTTCTATCATATTAGAGAAACATGTGCTGAAAACGAATTTGCACGAAGAATCATTCTTTTTCTTGAAACCCTATGTTGGGTAAATTTCATTTTGCATACCGCTGTCTGAAAGACTTTTCTATAGAAAATGTCTCATATCACTAGGAAATTTTTAATTTGTTGAAATAAGGCAAGTAAAGGTGTAGATTATGAAGAAGAAAGCATGTGTCTCAGTTTGATTAGTGGAAAGAATAAGTGAAACTTTTCTTGAAAAAGAATTTAACAGTAAAGTGAGTTTATTAAACTTGTTTGAATAGGAAATGGAAAGTGTACAAATTGCCCGTCACTCCGTAAGTGGAGAAGTCGTAACATAGTTGGACTACTGGAAAGTGGTCCAGGATGAGGA